CAATTAAAACTTCAGATTCATACTATAACCACGATGATTTAATATAATAACGCCATTAATTAATCTAAAGGATTCTCTGAGTAAGAACCATTTGATCATCATCTATTCAATGACTAGTATAAATGGAATAATAATAATGAAACTAAATCCATAGAAAACAGTTGTCAACAAATGCTTTTTAAGTAAGAAAAAGTGGAAATTCCATCTTTCCTTTTTTCATTTTTTAGTCCGGTTACGAGGTCTGAATTCAATATTGAATATAGTAGGTATGAATCATAGTTCAAATATTTCTTTTCTTGATCTATTTTATATATCTCTTCCGTGCTCCAGATACTAACATAAATATCCGACGGGGTAGAATCATCTCTATCAAGATGACAGACTTATACTCTGTACTAGCAATAGGATCAATTATAACAAGTCACACACTCATATTCCGGAAATACCGAAACAAAGGAATTTCACGGTCGAACTACCAGAGCAGAACGTCCTAGAAATCCGAGTTCTAAGAAATTTTTTTTTATCGAAAAAATAGGACTTCATAATTCTTATAAAGAAAACCTAATTCACGGAAATTCCATCCAATAAAACGGAAGAATTATAAATCTCCAAAATAATAGATAGAAATACTGCAAATAGAGCCATCGCGACCCCCATAAAAGGGGTAGTCCCCCACCCGGGAGCTACTTTACCATATTCCGAATTCAATGGTTTCAATAAACTTCCTACGTTAGTTCGTCTTGGCCCAGACCTAGAACCACCCTCAACAGTTTGTGTAGCCATAAATCCTATTTTATTCATTGGTTGAGATCTGTTGACTTTGTATACTATTTTGTTGTAGTTGTAAATAAATGATCTTATTGTAGTTGTAGATCCATCGTGATCTTGAAATTCTTTAATAATGGAAACAGCAACCCTAGTCGCCATCTCCATATCTGGTTTACTTGTAAGCTTTACGGGGTACGCCTTATATACTGCTTTTGGGCAACCCTCTGAACAACTAAGAGATCCATTCGAGGAACACGGGGACTAGTTGATTGAAGTAATGAGCCTCCCATATTCTATTGGGAGGCTCGTTACTTTAATTGATATAATGAAAAATCATTTCATTTTTTAGTCGGAACCTTAGGCGGTTCTCGAAAAAAGATAGCGAAAAAAATTATCCCTAAAGTAGAGACTAACAAAAATGTATAAACCAATGCTTCCATAGATTCAATCGCGGTTTACAATTATAGCTTCCACACCTATTCATTTGGTATAGGATCATTTACCAGATAAAAAAAAAGAAGAAAGAATCAAATAAAAAACGTTGATTCCAAATTTACCAGGCACCTAAAGTAGAAAATATAGGTAAGAGCAATATTGTATCAAGCTGCCTGTCTCTTTGTAGTTGGGTCCCCAACTTTTTGGAATGCTCCAAATTCCACTTGAACGTCTAAATCTGGGTCAATACCAGCAAAAACATCCCGGAAGATGGTTCTAGCACCATGCCAAATGTGTCCAAAAAAGAAAAGCAAAGCAAACGAAGCATGCCCAAAAGTAAACCAACCCCTTGGACTACTACGAAAAACACCATCAGATTTCAAAGTAGCCCGATCTAATTCAAAAATTTCACCTAATTGAGCACGTCTAGCGTATTTTTTCACAGTAGCAGGATCACTATAACTGACTCCATTGAGTTCACCACCATAGAATTCAACAGTTACACCTACTTGTTCGACACTATACTTGGATTCCGCCCTTCTAAAGGGAACATCCGCTCTCACAATTCCGTCACCATCAACTAAAACTACTGGAAATGTTTCAAAAAAAGTAGGCATACGGCGTACAAAAAGCTCGCGGCCTTCTTTATCTCTAAAGGTAGGGTGTCCTAGCCATCCAACAGCTATTCCATCTCCGTTGTCCATTGAGCCCGCTCTGAATAATCCCCCTTTTGCCGGATTATTACCAATGTAATCATAAAAAGCTAATTTTTCAGGAATTTTAGACCAGGCTTCTGATAAACTCAGATTTTCAGCTAGTCCAGCACCAACCCTTCGATATATTTCCTGCTGGAAATATCCCTGATCCCACTGATAACGAGTGGGACCAAATAATTCGATCGGTGTTGTTGCTGAACCATACCACATAGTTCCAGCAACAACAAAAGCTGCAAAAAAAACAGCGGCGATACTACTGGAAAGTACGGTTTCAATATTTCCCATACGTAATCCTTTGTATAAACGTTGAGGCGGACGGACACTAAGATGGAATAGGCCCGCTAATATACCCAATGTACCCGCTGCAATATGATGAGAAGCTATCCCTCCCGGGACAAAAGGATCAAACCCTTCTGCGCCCCACGCGGGGGTTACAGGTTGCACTTTTCCAGTTAGCCCATAAGGATCCGATACCCATATTCCAGGACCATACAAGCCTGTTACATGAAATGCACCAAAACCAAAGCAAGCTAACCCTGAGAGAAATAAATGAATTCCAAAGATTTTTGGCAAATCCAAAGAGGGTTTTCCTGTACGTTCATCGGAGAATATTTCTAGGTCCCAATATACCCAATGCCAGATAGCTGCCAAAAAGCACAAGCCAGAAAACACAATATGTGCCCCTGCCACACCTTCATAACTCCAAATACCTGGATTCGTTATAGTCCCTCCTGTAATACTCCAACCACCCCATGAATTGGTTATTCCTAAACGAGTCATGAAGGGTATAACGAACATACCCTGTCTCCACATCGGATCAAGAACAGGGTCAGAAGGATCAAAAACCGCTAATTCATATAGAGCCATCGAACCGGCCCAACCAGCAACTAAAGCTGTATGCATTATATGGACAGCAAGTAAGCGACCGGGATCATTCAAAACGACGGTATGAACACGATACCAAGGCAAACCCATGGAAATACCTCTTTATCAAAGATAAATGGACACTATGTAACTTTATCGCATTGGAAAAAACTAAACATATATATGTATATATGATAGTACCTAACCCTTTTCAGTAGATTATCTATGAGCAAGGGTTAATATTTATTCCGTTCCATTCGAAATAATATAGGAATTCTGTTCGTAGGAACAAATAGAAGCAGATCTATTCTATACCCGATAAGTAGCAATACGCAATGGGGGATTGGTCTTATTTTTTTTTTTTGAACGAGTGTATAAATACTTGTTCATCGTTCAAACAATCCATTCGTAAGAATTGTTTTATACATTCTGTCTTACTTTATCTGACAATCTATGTATAAAATCTATATCCTATATAAAATAGGATAAACAGAAGGAAAATCCAAATTATGAAAACAATTAATTCATTATTACATTACGTTTCCAAATCAAAGTAAAATATAGTACTTAATTTTTTTCTTTAATTTAATGCCCATTGGTGTTCCAAAAGTACCTTTTCGGAGTCCCGGAGAGGAAGATGCTGTTTGGGTTGACGTATAGTGCGACTTGTCAGACATATTGGGTCATATGGTATTCCCCCATTCTCCCCCCCGATCGAGATATATTATGTTTCGCCCAAGAAAGATTGATTGAACCATCAATAATTCGGAGCGCGAAGTACAGTCAGATCAATTTATTTTTAGGATAAATAATTGAAATTAGAAGAATTTATGGTTGACTTGCCACAATAAAATAAAGTATCCAGGCTCCGTTCAGAAAATACCAAATTGGTAATATGTATACAATTACCACTTGTATCATAAATGATTTTTCTACCGTAAGAATTAAGTTATCTCAAACTGCCAATCCATGAAGTAGTACTAAATAATATATAGATGAAGTAGTACTAAATAATATATAGATGAAGTAGTACTAAATAATATATAGAATAATTTGGCGGAAGATATGAAACGGGTTGAAAAAAACGAAGTCTTAGCAAAAAAAAGCGAGTGGTACTGATATCATTTGTCCTATATGTGCAAATAGGAATCGGGCGGATCTTTACCCGGAGTAGAACGTGAACCTAAAAAATTGAAAGGGCCCATTTAGGAACAAGAAAATAACATCAAAATTGGAACCTTGATGAAATAATACATCAATGAAAGATTAATTCAAAAAGTTCAGTAAATTTCTTTTTTTTTTTGAGAGAGAAAGTGGCAAAACCTTATACTTCTTGAAAAGAAAAATAGAAGAACAAGCCCATTCGTTAGAAAAACAAAAAAAAACTGTTACAAAAAGAAATAGGGCTGGAATCGACACATTGATTATTTTTTTTTTTTCGAAATTGTTTTGAGCCGTATGCATCCAAAGGTGCATGTACGGTTTCTAAGGGATAGAATTTTATCCTAATCAACCGACTTTATCGAGAAAGATTACTTTTCTTAGGACAAGAAGTTGATAGCGAGATCTCAAATCAACTTGTTGGTCTTATGGTATATCTTAGTATAGAAGATGATACTAGGGATCTTTATTTGTTTATAAACTCCCCCGGGGGTTGGGTAATACCAGGAATAGCTATCTATGACACTATGCAATTTGTACCACCAGATGTACATACAATCTGCATGGGGTTAGCCGCTTCAATGGGATCCTTCATTCTGGTAGGGGGGGAAATTACCAAACGTTTAGCATTCCCTCACGCTTGGCGCCAATGAGTTTTTTATTTGAAAAAAAAAGAAAGAAGACTATGCCTTCGCCATATTGAATATGAATAATAAGTAATAATAGCATGGCACTTTAAGTTCGATATGAACAAACATTTTTTGTTTTTTCATAACACAAGATTACATATCGAAATAGTAGTATGAAACAAAGATGATTTCCAATTTGGTCTTTTTATTTTGATATTATGTATCAGAGACCCATTTCAGCGTCACAAACCATTTTTCTTACACACTAAAAGTTTCTTTCTGATACTGATATTTATTTATGAAAGAAAGAGTAAGAAAATGAAAAAAGAATTTTTTTCTTCATTTTGATCGGATTAAAAAAACCTTGGGATTGCTAAAACTAAATCAAAAATCAAATAAATATATAAAGCAACAGAACCATCGTAGTATTTTTTTAATTCCTAAGAAAGGAATACGAAAAGAAGGGCGGTAAATGGATTATTCAACAATCTGAATCGAATAGATTCTTTTTTTTGTTTCTTTTCTGTTTGTTTTTTATTCAATGTAAAGAAGGGAAAAGGAAATTCCATTGCAGAGCCGTATGCATAAAAAATGCCTGTACGGTTGTTCAATTCTATCTTTTCTTTTTTTTCTTCTTACGTTACGAGATAGAAGAACCTTTCATGATGTTATATTATCAGGGTTATGATTCATCAACCTGCTAGTTCTTTTTATGAGGCACAAGCAGGGGAATTTATCCTGGAAGCGGAAGAACTACTGAAACTTCGCGAAACCCTCACGAAGGTTTACGTACAAAGAACAGGAAACCCCTTATGGGTTATATCCGAAGACATGGAAAGGGATGTTTTTATGTCAGCAACAGAAGCCCAAGCTTATGGTATTGTTGATCTTGTAGCAGTCGAAAATACCGGGGATCCGGTATAAATGCATCAATTTCAAAACATAAGTACAATTTTTGCGAATTTGATATTTAATATTTTATATCCATAAAATATTCTCATTCAATTGAATGGAAATAATTTATAATCACCAGGTTAAGATCGATCTAAACCAGTCCATTCTATAATATATACAATTCAACATGCCAACTATTAAACAACTTATTAGAAAGACAAGACAGCCAATCAGAAATGTTACGAAATCTCCCGCTCTTCGAGGATGCCCTCAGCGTCGAGGAACATGTACTAGGGTGTATGTGCGACTCGTTCAGATCATAAACTCGAACAAACGAGACAATTTTTCGAATATTAATCAATAAAATGGATAGAATACAAAAACAATATTTATTTTATGTATTATCGAAACGAAAAATGAGGATTTCTTGTATACTTTTTGGAATTTATGGTTTCTATTGGTGCAAACCCAATCGTCTCGATTTGGGATGAGAAGGAATTCCCCATGGTAGCAAATCAAATGGTTATACACTAAGCGGGGAAATTGAATAATATTTAAAAATCAAAAAGATTATGCTCCTATTTCTTGAAATAACGGACTAACAGGGTCAGCTACCTAGCCAACTTTCATAATTAAATACCGTCACTGTATCGATAGCTCTGATTGTGAAAGGAGCTATTATTATATAATTCATGGGTAGAGCCAAAGAGTGTGAACTGTACAAGTTACCAATAACATTAATGAAATGAGAAATGGGGCTCCGGTGTATAGAGAGGACCTCACCGTTTAAGAAGTAACCATAGAAACGATGGAACCCGCTATATTCTTTTTCATATTTAGTTTAGTATCGGTAGAATTTTTCTTATTTCCAAGTGAAATAATGAAATATCTGAAATAAAAAATCGCGGTTGGGAAGGTCATAGAAGCAAAAGCCATTGGAATTTATATTTTATATATTGGAATAATACGTTTTGTTATTAATCAACAGGGAAAAGAATGACTGAAAGAACACAAACCAATTAGTTATTCATCAAAGTTTAATTTGATTCAATGACCAGAGTTAAACGAGGATATATAGCCCGGAGACGTCGAACAAAAATTCGTTTATTTGCATCAAGCTTTCGAGGAGCTCACTCAAGACTTACTCGAACTATTACTCAACAAAAAATAAAAGCCTTGGTTTCCACTCATCGAGATAGAGGCAGGAAAAAGAGAGATTTTCGTCGTTTGTGGATTACTCGGATAAATGCAGTAACTCGTGAGAATGAACTATCCTATAGCTATAGTAGATTAATACATGATATGTACAAGAAACAATTACTTCTTAATCGTAAAATACTTGCACAAATAGCTATATTAAACAAAAATTGTCTTTATATTATTTCCAATAAGATTACCAAATAAAAGATATTAAGATATTCCATTATTAAATACTATAATAGAAATTCTATAAATAATAGAAATTCTATAAATAAAATAGAAACTAATATACATAAATTCTATAAATAGAAAGTAATATACAGGAATGATTGAAAAAAAAAATTCCCCGGAGAATGAACTCCGGGAAGATATAATAAAAAAAAAATTAAGAATTCAGATTTAGTAGGAATGAACGAACATGTTTCAATAAAAAAAGATTTCTTTCTTCTTTCCCCATTTTTTCTTAGAACACAAGGATAAAATCTGTATTGTATTATATTATCTATTTTTTTAAACAAAATATCAATCAGATGCAGAGTTCTGATTGAAGTTTTGGGTCAATTGAGGAGTATAGTATACCTATTTATTTCTGGTTCGAAGACCGGTATTTCTAGGAATTGACTCCGCTCTCTCAAATTGTTTCTCATTATTAAGAAAAGGTAACAAAGATAAAATACGAGCTTGTTTTATAGCGATAGTAATTAATCGTTGTTGTTTCAAGGTCAATCTATTTACTCGTCTAGATAATATTTTTCCCTGTTCACTAATAAATCGACTAATTAAACTCATGTTTCTATAATCAATTCGATCCCCCGATCCAATTGGGGGCAAACGCCTACGAAAAGATCGCTTGGATTTCTGAAAAGGTTGCTTGAATTTATCCATGGTTTATTCCTTATCTATCAAATCCTATTTCGTTCGGTTCAATCTAAACTAAAATGAATGAAGAAATAGGATTTGATTTTTATGTATTTTGTTTGTATGTATATTATATACATATATATGTTATTATATTCTATGCTTTTCTTTTCTATTCTTTTCCTTGGCCTTGGAGGAGTTACCCCTACGGTTCTATTCAATCTATTTCTTTATTTCCCCGTGAATTGTATGCTTGTAACAATAACGACAAAATTTTCTCAATTCTAATCGACTGGGTGTATTATGTCGATTCTTTTGAGTAATATATCTAGAAATTCCCGACGATTTTTTATGGGTGTCCTTTCGGGCACAACTGGTACATTCCAAAATAACTCTTACTCTGACATCTTTACCCTTCGCCATGAACCCTCTTTCTTTGGATCAATTCAACTCATTTAGAAGAAAAGAACATAAAATGAAAAAAATAAATGGAAGTTACTACTATTTAAATATTACATTATAATGTAATGTTATAATGTAATATTTAAATAAGAAAATTTTTTCTAACTATTTATTTGATTATTCTTATCCTAATCCCAGTATTTCTTTTGGGTAGTCTTGATTCTATAATTTCTACCCTGGATCCACATTCCCATTCTACAAAAATGGATCTTATACCCACTTGATGTGATGCGATGCTGAGAATCAATACATTTTGATTTGATCCTTTTTCCCCTTCCTATACTAAACAACCAAAAAAAGGATGGGGATGGGAGATTTTTGTCGCAATTTTTTGTATCTCTAATTTTCTTTATTTCTTCTCATTCTAATGTTAATGAAATAAAATAACTAGAATTAAAAAAAGGGAAATGACAAGGCGTCTGGGAATAAACGATTAATTTCGATCAATAGACCTGCTAAAGCCCCAAACCATAGAGTACTTAGCACAGGTGCCACAGAGAGATATGTTTTTATATCTCGCATTGGAAATCCTCCTTCTTTATTTCTTTATTGTAATACATATACAATCGATCATATGCTGTAGTTAAGGATCGCTTGTATTTTTACGCAAAATGCCTAACTTAACAACTATATTAATATCTATGTACAATGAACTAGTCGATGAGATTTTCTTCTCCTTAAAAAAAGATAATAGACTCTTTCCTCCTGAGCATTACCGATAAATATTTTTAGGGTTCAGGTATATTGTATATATTATATAAAATTAAAAAGAAGAAATAAAATGGCAAGAAACTTCCGTTTTCTTTTTTTTATGGATAAAGAAGAAAATAATAATGTGGAAAACAAGACAGGCCTTTTATAGAATGGAACTGTACCATAATTGGAAAAAGGGATGTAGCGCAGCTTGGTAGCGCGTTTGTTTTGGGTACAAAATGTCACGGGTTCAAATCCTGTCATCCCTACCTATTACTTCCCCTATGGACAGTAACGAGGGATTAATTAATATATTAATTTAAAATTAGACATAATTTTGCATTTTATCATACTATATGCTTATGTAATATGCATATGCAATATGTATTTTAAAGGGTACAAAAACAACAAAGAATCCTCTTTTTCTTTACAGTTATATCTTCTGTCATGAAAAGAAAGCGCTCTTAGTTCAGTTCGGTAGAACGCGGGTCTCCAAAACCCGATGTCGTAGGTTCAAATCCTACAGAGCGTGATTTTCTTCTTTGTTATGCTGAATAACAAAAATGGAATTCCAAACCGAATTTGACCTCCTCTCTGCAGGAGGTCAATCAAAAAAAGAAATGTTACTCAATTAAATTAAAAATCCAACTGATCACCGCGTCTGTATTGTAAATATGCAGTTACGAATAATCCTGCCAAAGTAATAGGAATTAGACCTAAGACGATTCCAAATAAAGAGACTTCAATCATTTTGATTTCTTTGAGGAGATAAAAAGATAGATAAGATCTATTACTAAATATTAATCTGAATTATCCCTTAATCTCAATGACCCAAAATCGACAATTAACATGAAAAGGGACCATAGAATACTTTGAATATCAGATAAATTTGTATTTTTATGAATTTTTTGTTTATTTAATTAAATTCAAATAAGTCGTATCTTGTTCAAACCGATAAATAGAGCTGACGCTATAGTTGAAGCAGCCAGTAGAAAACCAAAATAACTAGTTAGAGTAAGCATGAAAAAGCTAAATGAGATATGTTTTTTTTTCTACATATGCTGATAAAACATTTACCTAAATTTACATTTTTCGAAATAAAACCATAATAAATACCAATTGACAGAATTAGTTCCAATTGAAGAAAGTTCTTGATTGATCAGTGATTCTAAACAGCACTCATAAAGATAAACGAAATAGACGGAAAAAAAAAATAGATTTATCCACTGTGACACCGACGGATTCCACAAATTCTGAATCAAAGATTCATTGTGCAACTTGGGAGTTTCAAGTACCTGATATCACTTTTTACTTATTTTT